CTGTATGCATTATATGGACAGAAATCAATCGACCGGGATCATTCAATACGACAGTATGAACACGATACCAAGGCAAACCCATGGAAATACCTCTTTATCAAAGAAAAATAGACACTATGTAACTTTATTGCATTAGAAAAAACTATGCTATTGATATTCTCTTTTCAGTGGATTATCTCGAAGCAAGGGTTAATGTTAATATTTGTATTTGTTCTATTCTGTTGGTACTAATGGAACAATTCTGTTCGTAGGAACAAAGATAAACAGATCTATTCTATACCCAATAAGTACCAATACGCAATGGGGGTTAATCCCATTTTCTATGAGTGAATGCACCCATACTTGTTCATCATTCGAAGGCCCTATTCGTAAAAATTTTCCTTTATTCATTCTGTCTTCTTTTATGAACTTATCCAATCTAAGGATAAAATATGATGAAGGCCAATATTATGAAGACAATAAACTCATTGTTACGTTTCCATACCAAAGTGAAATAAAGTACTAAATTCTTTTTTCTGTTTTTTTATGCCTATTGGTGTTCCAAAAGTGCCTTTTCGAAATCCTGGAGAGGACGATATATCTTGGATTGACGTATAGTGCGGCTTGTCAGATATATTGGGTCATATGGTATTTTCCCGTTCTCTCCCTCGATCGAGATATCCTCTGTTTCGCCCAAGAAAGATTGATTGAATCATCAACAATTTGGAGCGTGAAGTTCAATTAGATCCATTTTATTTTTGGGGGGATCCAGATTAATATTATCAAATAATTTATGGTTGGCTTAGTTGGATCAATAAAATGAAGTATACAGGCTCCGTTTATAAAAAACCCAATTGGTAATATATGATTACTATATTGTATCATAAATGATTTTATTTATAAATAGAAATAGGAGTGATCTCAAACTGTTAATCAATCGAGTAATAGGATGAATACGTCGAATATTTGGTGAAGACATGAAATAAATAAAAAAAGGAAGTTGTAGTAAAAAGAAGTGGTATTGGGGGCATTTGTCCTATATGTGCAAATCGAAGTCGATCGGATCTTTACCCGGAGTAGAGCATAAACCTAAAAAAATTAAGAAGGCCCATTTAGAAACAAGAAAATGACATCGTGATTTGGATCGGATCTCGATGAGACAATACATCAATGATAAGTTAGTTCGATAAGTTTAATGAATTCTTTTTTTTTTTATTTTATATATATTTATATATATTATATGGAAGGGTCAAAACTCATCTTTCTTGAAAAATCGAAGAAAAAGCCCCCTCGTTTTAGAAAGAGCTTGCTATGAAAAAAAGAGGGCTGGAATCTACACATTGATTCTTTTTCGCGATTTTTTTTAGAACCGTATGCATCAAAAGGTGCATGTACGGTTCCTGAGGGATACAATTTTATCCTAATCAACCGACTTTATCGAGAAAGATTACTTTTTTTAGGCCAAGAGGTTGAGAGCGAGATCTCGAATCAACTTATTGGTCTTATGATATATCTCAGTATAGAGGATGAAAACAAAGATCTGTATTTTTTTATAAATTCTCCTGGCGGATGGGTACTACCCGGAATAGCTATTTATGATACTATGCAATTTGTGCCACCAGAGGTACATACAATATGCCTGGGATTAGCCGCTTCAATGGGATCTTTTATCCTGGTCGGAGGAACAATTACCAAACGTCTAGCATTCCCTCACGCTTGGCGCCAATGAGTTTTTTATTTGATAGAAAAAAGCAGACTATGCCTTCGCCATATGAAATATGAATATTAAGTAATAATAGCATGGCACTTCGAATTCGATATGAGAAAATTCTTTATTGTTTTTTTTTTCAAAACATTAGATTATGTATCGAAAGAGAAGTATGAGATAAAGGGTATTTCCGATTTTATCTTATCTATCGGGAGTCCGTTTCAGCGTCACAAACTTTTTGTTTTCACACCAGAAGGCTCTTAACAATCTTTATGTTATGAAAGGATACGAAAATAAAAAATAATCTTATTTGGTTCTTATTTTATTTGATCAGATCAAAAAGAAACTTTGGGATTGCTGAATCATAGAGGAAATAAATATATAACGTAACGGAGCCATCATAGTATTTTTTAACTTCTCCGAAAGGAAGGGTGGTAATTGGATCATTTACCGATCTGGATCTGACAGATCCTACATTTTTCGATGGCAGGTAAAAGTCAATTCCATTGTAGAGCCGTATGCAATTCGCAAAAGATGCCTGTACGGTTGTTCAATTCTATCTTTTTTTCTTGTTATTCTTTATCTCTTCTCTTCGACTCATCATACGAGATAGAGAAATCATTTATTATGTTATATCATCAGGGTAATGATCCATCAACCGGCTGCCGCTTTTTATGAGGCACAAGCCGGAGAATTTGTCATGGAAGCGGAAGAACTACTGAAACTGCGCGAAATCATCACAAAGGTTTATGTACAAAGAACGGGCAAACCCTTATGGGTTGTATCCGAAGACCTGGAAAGGGATGTTTTTATGTCAGCAACAGAAGCCCAAACTCATGGAATTGTTGATCTTGTAGCGGTTCAATGAAAAAAGAAAGGATTTCGTGCAAATCCGTGATTTGAGATCTTCTTACCGGGTTTCATTTTCATTAAATTAAATAAAATGGGGGTAATTCATAATCATCCGGTTAGGATCGATCTAAACCAGTACATTATGTATATGATTCAGCATGCCAACTATTAAACAACTTATTAGAAACACAAGACAGCCAATCAGAAATGTCACGAAATCCCCCGCTCTTCGGGGGTGTCCTCAGCGCCGAGGAACATGTACTAGGGTGTATGTGCGACTCGTTCAGATCATGGACTGGGACGAAAAACAACTTTTCCAGTATCAATGATCAGTACCAGTGAATAGAATGGAAGAACTCCATTCACTATCTAAACTAAAAAAAAAAAAGATCTATCATATTCCCCTATTGTGTATTGTGTATGAAATTTATGGTTTCCGTCGGTGCAAATACAATCACCTAAATTTAAGATAATAAGCAATTCCCCATTGGCAAAAGGGTTATCCATTAAGCGGGGAAAATCAGCAGAAAGATTAGGCTCCCACTCTTGCAAGAACGGACTAACAGGGTCAGCTACTTAGCTAACCTTCATAATTAAATACCGTTACTGTATAGGTAGATCTCATTGTGAAAGACCTATTACTGGATAATTCATGGGTAGAGCCAAAGAGTGTGAACTGTACAAGTTACCAATAAGATTTATTAAATGAAGGAAGGAGCTCCGGTGTATAGAAAGGACCTCACCGTTTAAGAAGTAACCATAGAAACGATGGAACCCACTATTTCTTTATCCATTTAATTTCAAATTGACTACTTTTTTAGTTAATTTACTATGTTTTTGATACCTAGTATCAATACTATTTCTTATTTCGAGGTGAAATGCATAGAAAAAAGAAAAAAAAATCGTGGTCGGGAAGGTTATAGTAGCAAAAGCCATTGGAATTTTTATTTTATACATTGGAAGAATCCGCTTTGTTATTAATAGACCAGGAAAGGGTACAAGGATAACTGAAAGAAAGGAAATCAATTAGTTATTCATCAAAGTTTCATTTATTCAATGACCAGAACTAGACGAGGATATATAGCTCGTAGACGTAGAACAAAAATTCGTTTATTTACATCAAGCTTTCGAGGAGCCCATTCAAGACTTACTCGAACTATTACTCAACAGAAAATCAGAGCTTTGGTTTCGACTCATCGGGATAGAGATCGGCAAAAGAGAGATTTTCGTCGTTTGTGGATCACTCGGATAAATGCAGTAATTCACGAGAATGGGGCATCCTATAGTTATAGTAGATTTATACACGATCTGTACAAGAGGCAGTTACTTCTTAATCGTAAAATACTTGCACAAATAGCTATATCCAATAGGAATTGTCTTTATATGATTTCCAATGAGATCATAAAATAAAGAGATTGTAAAGAATTCACCGGAATGATTTAATGATTTAAATAAATGGAGTTCCCCGGAGAATGAACTCCGGGAAGGTAGATTCTAAATTAGTATGATAAAATATGATAAAGTCGTCAAAATGAAGGAATATGTTCAATAAAAAAAAAGGATTTCTTCTTCTTCCCCGATTATTTTTGTTTCTTACAACACAACAATCAAATCTCGATTCTTAGATTTTTCGAACAAAACATCAAATCCGCGTTTGAGTTCGAATTGGAATTTCGATTCAATTGAAGAGTAAGCCTATTTATTTCTGGTTCTAAGACCAGTAGTTCTAGCGGTCGACTCGGTTCTTTCAAATTGTTTCTCATTATTAAGAAAAGGTAACGAAGATAAAATACGAGCTTGTTTTATAGCAATAGTAATTAATCGTTGTTGTTTCAAAGTCAATCTATTCACTCGTCTAGATAATATTTTTCCTTGTTCACTAATAAATCGACTAATTAAACTCATGTTTCTATAATCAATTCGATCCCCCGATTGGATCGGGGGCAAACGCCTACGAAAAGATCGCTTGGATTTAAGAAAAGGTCGCTTGGATTTATCCATGGTTTGTTTATTCCTTATCCCGAAAATCCTATTTCGTTCGGATCAAAAATGAATTAGAATTCAGAAATAGGATTTGGTTTATTTCTATTTAAATATATGTTATATATATTATATAATATTATATACTATATTATTTTACTATATTATTTTTACTGTTCCTTGGAAGGGTGACACACAGGCCCTCGGTTCGATCTATTTTTTTATCTCCCCATGAATCGTATGTTTATAACAATAGGGACAGAATTTTTGCAATTCCAATCGACCGGGCGTATTGTGTCGATTTTTTTCAGTAATATATCTGGAAATGCCTGTTGATTCCTTATTAACACCGCCTCGTACACAATTAGTACATTCCAAAAGAACCCTTATTCGGGCATCTTTACTCTTGGCCATGAACCTCCTTTGTTTTTTTTTTATTCATTCAAGTCTTCTATTTTCGATCCGAAGAAAGTAAGGAAAAAAAATAGAAGTTGCTAACTCAAAATCCAATTATGATATGAAGGATTTCGTTGTAATCAATATCAATAGAGTAATAGTAAATAATAAGTAATACAATGATTTCTAACTATAACTATATTTCTAATCGCAGTACAGTATTTAATTTAAGGATCTTGTATGATACTCTTGCACTAGACCAACATTTACATTTACGTTTTCCCTCTATTCTTAATTTGATTCGAGTCTGAACCCGAGTTTCGCTGAGGTTAAATCCACTTTTATTCTTTCTCTTACTCCTCCCTTATAAAATTCTAAAAAAGAGAAAAAAAGAGGAGGGGGAAAGGAATTAGTCACAGATATTTGATTGTATCTCTAATATTCTTCACCCCTTCTCATGTTAATTAAAAAAAGGGAATGTCAACGCATCCGGGAATAAACGATTAATCTCTATCAATAGACCTGCTAAGGACCCGAACCATATAGTACTTAGTACCGGTGCCGTGGAAAGATATGTTTTTAGATCTCGCATTTAAAATCCTCCTTATTTATTGTAATACATAATGGTAATACATATATGATCAGATGCATATGGACCACTTGTATTTGTACACAGAATTCCCGATTCAAATTGAAGATTCGCTAGATAAGATTTTCTTTTTCTTAAAACATAAAAAGAAGTTTCTTTACTCCTGAGCATTCCCCAAAAATATTCATTTATTTTTTATTTCATTTTTAGGGTGGGTTTCATATTTTATATGTATATAAGTCTTTTATTATTATATGTTAATATATAATAATATGATAAAAAAAAAAAGAAGAAATGGGAAGAAAAATTGTGTATATCAATGGAGGAAATAAGGATGTGGAAAACAAGACAGGTATTCTCTACAATGACACTGTAGACCAATTGAAAGGGATGTAGCGCAGCTTGGTAGCGCGTTTGTTTTGGGTACAAAATGTCACGGGTTCAAATCCTGTCATCCCTACCTATTACTTCTCCTCTGAGCAGTAACGAAGAATCAATTGAGATCAATTAAAATTGGATATACATAATTTTTCATTTTATGATACTATAATAGTATATGCATACAAGATGTGTTGGAGTTACAAAAAGAATCCTTTTCTTTATAGTCTTATCTATTGTGATAAGAAAACGCTCTTAGTTCAGTTTGGTAGAACGTGGGTCTCCAAAACCCAATGTCGTAGGTTCAAATCCTACAGAGCGTGATTCCGTTTTTGTTAGTTGGAATTACACTGAACTAACTTCACTAACTTGAACAGCAATCTGAATTTGACCTCCTGTGGATTAAAGAATAAAGAAAAGAGGAGGTCAATCAAAAAAAGAGATGTTAATTAATCAAAGGTCCAACTGATCACCACGTCTGTATTGTAAATATGCAGTTACGAATAATCCAGCCAAAGTAATAGGAATTAGACCTAAGACGATTCCAAATAGAAAAACTTCAATCATTTCATTTCAATTTGTTTGAAAAGGGGAAAAGAGAGGTAATATCTATCCCTAAATCTTAATCCGAATTGCCCATGAATCGCAATGACCAAGAATTGGCAATTGACACGGTAAGGAACTCATAGAATACATGGAATCTCACGGAAAGGTTTCTCTTTATGAATTGTTTATTCGATTAATTTCAAATAAGTCGTATCTTGCTTAGACCAATAAATAGGACTGAGGTTATAGTTGAAGCCGCTAGTAGAAAACCGAAATAACTAGTTATAGTAGGCATGAAGGAGCTAAATGAAATATGTTCTTTATTATACATATGTTTATAAAGCACTTACCTAAGTTTCCATTTTTGCGAGATACGAGGATAAACAAAAATACCAATTGAAAGAATAAGTTAAATTGAAAGTTTTTGATTCATCAATCAATTATTATAGGCGGCACTAACAAAGATAGAGTGACAGAGGTATAAAAAGAAATCGATTCATTATCTGTGGCATCTACCCATACCGTGATTCCGAATCAACAGATTCATTGAGCAACTCTTGAGTAAACTAATAATAAAATAAGAACTGTGCCGTGTAACTTCATTCAAAAATGAAACTTTCTTTGCGTCACTATGAAACAAAATTAGAAAATCATTTCTATTTTGATCATTTCTTTTTTAATTGTATCGAATACATTTTATATTTTGGAACGAAGAGTGCCCTTATAACAATAAAATCTTTTCTTTTACTTTTTACTTTAATTTTAACTCATTAGATTCAATAGTAGGTTCATTCACATAGTATCTCGAATGAGAAAAAAAAAAGATATCGCACGATCAGATCACTCGAAAAAATAAAATCTGTATTTTGGTTCAATTAGATTCTAAAAAATTCCTATTATCTTTTCCTTTATAGGTTCCACATTTTGTCTTTCCATATTATAACTTCTAGTTAGGTAGTTAGGTCAAGAAAGAACCCTTAGATCTAATACAACAATGCGTGCTTCGCGAATATTGATTGTTCCCATTATTTTATTCATTGTTCTCTTTCTTTCATCGAATACTATCTACTAC